AATAAGGTGCCTGATTAAAAGGACTATTTTGATAGAATAGAAAATGTATTATTTACCCTTATTATATTAATTAGAATTAAACTAAAACCCTTGAAATCAAAAATCAATGTGCAACATACACCATAATATAAAAAGATAAGCTAAGTAAGCTATTAGGTTCATACCCTAATTATAGAAGTAAAATCTTCTTCTTTTTAATTAAAAATTCTACCAAAATTATAGCCTTCATAATTATAATATTAAGAACCATTACAGTACTTAATTCCACAAACTGAATCAATATATGAATAGGTATAGAAATAAACCTAATGAGATTCATCCCTATCATATCAGAGAAGAAAAAAAAAAATTCTTCCCAGAGAATCATAATATATTTCATTATTCAAAGTATGGGGTCTATAATTATAATATTTTCAATTATAATTATGAAATGAGATATAAATATAATAAAATATATTATATTAGTAAGAATATCAATTAAAGTAGGAATCCCACCATTCCATTTATGATTCCCAGAAATCATAAACCTAATATCAATAAAATTGTGTCTTATTTTAACAACTTGACAAAAAGTTGCTCCATTATATATTATCAATAAAATTATCGAATATTCAACTATTAGACTCATAATTGTAATCATAACATCAATTATTGGGGCAATTGGGGGAATTAATCAGACATCAACTCGTAAAATTATTAGTTACTCATCAATTAACCACATAAGATGGATTGTCATATTATCCTTAATTAATAAAAAGTTATGACTAATATATATTCTAGTATATATAATTATAATAATTATACTTTGTTTAATAATAGAAAATAATAATATTTTACATATTAATCAAATAAAAACATTTTCAATAAATTTAATAAACAAGATATCCTTAACTATTATAATGATAAGCCTAAGAGGAATGCCCCCCTTAATTGGGTTTTTCCCAAAATGAATAGTTATTCAAAACACCGTATTAACAAAAGATTTAGCTATCCTAATAATTATACTTCTAATATCCACTATTACAATAGCCTACTATATACGAATGATAAACTTTATAAATTTATATCAATGTCATTTACAAAAGTGAATAATATTTATAAAGGAAACAAATATATATATCATAATGATAATAATTAATATTTCACTACCCGTAAGAATTTTATTATTTAACATTTAAAGCCTTAAGTTAAAAAAACTATCAACCTTCAAAGTTGAAAACATAATCCATTATAGGCTTTAGTATTCCCACACCTTTAATATTGCATATTAATATCATAATTGAATATAAAGCCGATAAGAGGATTTTATCCATATATAAATTTACAATTTATAACCTATTTTCAGCCACCTTATCATGAATAAATGATTATTCTCGACTAACCATAAAGATATTGGAACTTTATACTTTATATTTGGAACATGAGCAGGAATCTTAGGATCATCCTTAAGATGAATTATTCGAATCGAATTAGGAATACCGGGATCCTTTATAGGAGATGATCAAACATATAATACCGTAGTTACAGCCCACGCATTTATTATAATCTTTTTCATAGTTATACCTATTATAATTGGGGGATTTGGTAATTGATTAGTACCCTTAATAATTGGAGCCCCGGACATAGCATTCCCTCGAATAAATAATATAAGATTCTGACTTCTCCCACCCTCAATTTCACTACTTATTATAAGCAGAATAGTAGAAAGAGGGGCGGGTACTGGGTGAACTGTATACCCTCCCCTTTCGGGGAATATCTCCCACAGAGGAGGATCAGTAGACATAGCAATTTTTTCACTCCATTTAGCAGGAGTGTCATCAATTCTAGGTGCTATCAACTTTATTTCAACTATTATTAATATACGCCCAGAAGGGATAACATTAGAACGAATCCCACTGTTTGTTTGATCAGTATTAATTACTGCAGTATTACTTTTATTATCATTACCTGTATTAGCAGGAGCTATTACAATACTATTAACCGATCGAAATTTAAATACAACATTCTTTGACCCCTCAGGAGGGGGGGATCCTATCCTCTATCAACACCTATTTTGATTTTTCGGTCACCCCGAAGTTTATATCCTAATTCTACCAGCCTTTGGAATAATTTCCCATATAATTAGTATAGAAAGAGGTAAAAATGAAACATTTGGGTCACTAGGGATAATTTATGCAATAATAGCAATCGGAATTTTAGGGTTCATTGTGTGAGCTCATCATATATTCACTGTAGGAATAGATGTAGACACACGAGCATATTTCACCTCGGCCACCATGATCATTGCAATTCCTACAGGAATTAAAATCTTTAGATGAATAGCAACAATTCAAGGGACTATTATTAATCTAACTCCATCAATATTATGATCCTTGGGATTCGTATTCCTATTCACTATAGGAGGATTAACCGGGGTAATTCTAGCAAATTCATCAATTGACATTATTCTACATGATACTTATTATGTAGTAGCACACTTTCATTATGTTCTATCTATAGGAGCCGTATTTGCCATTATCGGAGGATTTATCCAATGATACCCACTATTTACAGGATTAACATTAAAACCTAAATGATTAAAAATCCAATTTATAATTATATTTATTGGAGTGAATATAACGTTTTTCCCACAACATTTCTTAGGATTAAATGGAATACCCCGGCGATACTCTGATTACCCTGATTCATTTACTAAATGAAATGTAATTTCATCAATAGGATCAACTATTTCAATTATTGGAATAACTTTGCTAATATTATGTATTTGGGAAAGAACCACATCTAAACGAAGAATTATCTTTCAAGAAAGAATATTATCTAGAATCGAATGAACCCAAAATTATCCACCCGATGAACATTCATTCTCAGAAACACCTATTATTATAAAATTCTAATATGGCAGAATTATGCAATGAACTTAAGATTCATATATAAAGATTTATCTTTTATTAGAAATACCTTCACTCCAAAATATTATAATACAAAATGCTAATTCTAACATCATAGAACAAATAATCTTTTTCCATGACCACACTTTAATAATCCTTATCTTAATTACTTTCACAGTTATATATATATTATATTTTTCGTTAATAAACAAATTAACAAATCGATACTTAATAGAAGGACAAAAAATTGAAACAATTTGAACTATCACACCAGCATTTATACTAATTATAATTGCCCTTCCCTCATTAAAATTACTATATCTTATAGATGAAGTTAATAACCCTACGATATCTATCAAAACCTTAGGAAATCAATGATATTGATCATATGAATATTCAGATATTAAAGATATTCAGATGGATTCATATATAAAGCCAACTAATACACTAGAAGAAAACGAAATACGTCTCCTAGAAGTTGATAATCGATTAATTCTCCCAACAAACATAAACATCCGTATTCTAGTAACATCAACTGATGTTATCCACTCATGGACAATCCCATCTCTAGGCATTAAAATTGATGGAACTCCAGGACGTCTAAATCAAGGAAACCTTAACATTAACCGACCCGGAATCCTTTACGGACAATGCTCAGAAATTTGCGGGGCAAACCACAGATTTATACCTATCGTAATTGAAGGTATCCCATTTAATATATTCCTAAAATGAATCAACAACTATAATTAATCCATTAAGTGGCTGAAAGAAAGTATTGGTCTCTTAAACCAGATTATAATAGCTAACGCCTATTCTTAATGAGAGAAAATTAGTTTAAAAAAAACATTAGCTTGTCAAGCCAAAAATATATAATTTATATTTTCTAATTCCACAAATAGCCCCTTCACTATGAACTTTATTAATATTAATATTTAGAATGTCATTATTGATAATTACAATTATTATTTTCTTCGACAAAGAAAACAAAATTGTAAAAAATAATAATATTATTAAAAATAAATTAAACATAAACTGGAAATGATAACTAATCTATTTTCAACATTTGATCCATCAACAAACATAAGTCTATCATTAAATTGAATAAGAACGTTTATTGGGATAATAATTATCCCTATAAATTTCTGAATAATAACCAATCGAATTAAAATAACTATAAACATAGTAATCCATAAATTATTCAGAGAATTCAAAATGCTATTTAGCAATAACAGAATAAACTTAATCATAGTTATATCACTATTTATATTTATTATTCTAAATAATATTATAGGGTTACTTCCTTATATCTTCACATCAAGAAGTCATATATCATTTAGATTAACATTAGCCCTACCCATATGGGTAGGGCTAATGTTGTTTGGGTGAGCAAACAAAACCCAAAAAATGTTTGCTCACCTAATTCCTAAGGGGACTCCCCCCCCTCTTATTCCATTTATAGTTGTAATCGAAACCATCAGAAATATAATCCGACCTGGGTCCTTAGCCGTCCGATTAAGAGCTAACATAATTGCAGGCCATTTACTAATATCCTTATTAGGGAATAAAGCAGAAGGATTAATCACCCCTTTAATTATTATGTTTCAAATAATATTAATATTATTTGAAACTGCTGTTGCCATTATTCAAGCATACGTGTTTTCTGTTTTAAGAACCTTATATTCTCAGGAAGTTAATTAAATATGTCAAAACAAAATCACCCATTCCATTTAGTAGATTTTAGACCGTGGCCTTTAACAGGCTCAATCGGGGCCCTAACCCTTACATCAGGCATAGTAATATGATTCCATAAAAGCAGAATAAGTATATTCTTACTTGGAACAACAATTATTTTACTAACCATACTACAATGATGGCGAGATATTACTCGAGAAGGAACCTATCAAGGCAAGCATACTTTTAAAGTAGTTAATGGATTAAAATTAGGAATAATTCTATTTATTCTATCAGAAGTATTATTTTTTATATCATTTTTCTGAGCATTTTTCCATAGAAGATTATCCCCTACAGTAGAAGTAGGTATAATATGACCCCCTAAGGGTATCAAAACATTTGATCCATTAACAATCCCCTTACTTAATACTATAATCCTATTATGTTCAGGTATTTCAATCACTTGAGCCCATCACTCTATTTTAGAAAGCAAGCATGAAAGAGCCACTTGAAGTTTAATAATTACAGTAATTTTAGGTATTTACTTTACTATTCTTCAAGGATATGAATATTATGAAGCCCCTTTTTCCATTTCTGATTCAATTTATGGATCTTGCTTCTTTATAGCAACAGGGTTCCACGGGATCCATGTAATTATCGGGACCATTTTTATTCTAACTTCATTAATACGACATATAAATTACCATTTCTCAAGTAAACATCATTTTGGATTTGAAGCATCTGCATGGTATTGACACTTTGTTGATGTAGTTTGATTATTCTTATATATTTCTATTTATTGATGAGGGAGCTACTTTCTTAGTATAATTATTATAATTGATTTCCAATCAAAAGATCTCTATGAGAGAAAGTAATTTTTAAAATAACTATATTAACTATATTATTCATCATAATTTCAGTAATCCTACTTATTATTTGCTTAATAATTAGAAAAAAATCTTTTATAGATCGAGAGAAAATATCACCATTTGAATGTGGATTTGACCCCAACAGAAACCCTCGAACACCATTTTCTTCACAATTTTTCTTAATTGCAGTCCTTTTTTTAATCTTTGACATTGAAATTATAATTATTGTCCCCATAATCATTACTATAAAAACAGCGGTGATAAAGATATGAATTATGACTTCATCTTTATTTATTATTATTTTGATTATAGGATTATATCATGAATGATATAATGGTGTACTAGAATGAACTAATTGGGGTTGTAGTTTATAATAAAACATTAAATTTGCAATTTAAAAAAGCTAACAGCCTACCTCATCAAAAGTTAAGTATTGAAGTAATATTACATTTAGTTTCGACCTAAAATTAAGAGATCTGTCTCCTTACTTTTAGTTAAAGCCAAAAAGAGGCAACCCATTGTTAATGGGTATATTGGTAAAATCTACCTAACTAAAAGAGAATGTTGTACTAAAAGTAGCTGCTAACTAACTTTTAAAATGGTTAAATTCCATTTTTCTCTTACCCATATTTATATAGTTTATTAAAACATACCATTTTCAATGGTAAAATGAGAAATCCTCTATAAATATCTAAAAAATAAAATTTATCCTAATATCTTCAATATTAAACTTTTAATTAAGCTATTTAGATTATAAATAAAAATATAAAATAAAGAATAAGAAGGAAAATAAATAATATTTAATGCTTTTCCCTTCTAATAAATTATACAACTTTCCTATATTACATATATAAAATCATGATAGACGTGAAAATATAAATTCCCCTCAACTTAAATCTATTATATTTTTATATTTACAAGATAAAGCCAAAGAATTTGAATATAATAACACCCCCGCCACAGGCAGAAATCACATAGACCCTAACACAAAATATATAAAACCAATATAAAAATTAAAATTTATAAAAAAGTAACCAAGTATAAATCCTATAAATAGTAAAATTATAGGTATTAATTTCACTATTATAGATGATAAAAAAAAGATAGGTGTTTTAAATATTGTAAAAGATATAAAAAATCCTATAAATAAAGATATTATATACAATAAAATCATAGATAAATTCATAACCTTATCCTCCTCGTAACATAAAAAAACAAAATTACAAGAACCACTATATATAAAATAATATATTAAACGAAAAGTATAAATAAAAGTAAAAAAAACTGAAGAAATTATTATTGTATAAATAAATAAATTTCTATTAACTATAAATATAGATTCTAAAATTATATCTTTAGAATAAAATCCTGATAAAAAAGGTATACCCAATAAAGACATAGAAGAAACAATAAATATAGAACCAGTATAAGGCAATATATTACCCACATACCCTATATCACGAATATCTTGTGAATCATTCATACAATGAATAATTAAACCTGCACATAAAAAAAGAAGAGCCTTAAAAAAAGCATGAGATAATAAATGGAAAAAAGCCAAATTTGGAAAACCTATAAATAAAATAGATATTATTAATCTAAGCTGACTTAAGGTAGATATAGCAATAATCTTTTTTAAGTCAAACTCAAATCTAGCCCCCACCCCTGATATTAAAAGAGTCATTAAAGAAAGATATAGAAATATATTTATATTATAAAAAGAAAATATATGTCTAAAACGAATTAATAAATATACACCTGCAGTAACTAATGTAGAAGAATGAACCAAAGAAGATACAGGAGTGGGGGCTGCTATAGCAGCAGGAAGTCAAGAAGAAAATGGAATTTGAGCTCTTTTAGTAAAACCTGCTAAAGCTATAAAAATATATAAATAATTCATAGAATCATTATAAATATATAAATAAAAAATAAAATTTCACCCCCCAAAATTTATTATCCAAGCAATTCTCACTAGAATAATAACATCACCAATACGATTTGTCAAAATAGTTAATATACCCGCATTATAAGATTTAGAATTCTGATAATAAATTACTAAACAATAAGAAACCAGACCTAAACCATCCCAACCAAGCAAAATTCTAACCATGTTAGGACTTATAATCATAAACATTATTGAAAGAACAAAAAGTATAATTAATGATAAAAATCGAGATCGATTTTTATCATTAATTATATATGATTCACTGTAAAAAACAACTATAGAAGAAATTATCATTACACAACCTATAAATATTAAAGATATATAATCAAAAATAACACTATATTTAATTGATAAGCTCCCCAATCTTAAAAATTCCCAATCCAAAAAATAAGAAATATCCCAATTCAAAAATAAAAATCCTAACAATATTAAAAAAATACCTAAAATTAATAAAAAGAAAAAATACAAGTAATATATCAAAAAAATGACCTAAAATATATAAATATACCTATAATTCCACAAATTATTATTCTTATTAAACTATTTAAGTAGACAAGCAAAGAAAAAATATCTATTTTTAAAAACAAAAAATTTAAAGGAAATAAATGTATAAAAAGTAATAAATAATCAATTATTAATACATTATAAAAAAACGAGTGACCAGAAAATATATTACCATGATTAACTAAAGAATATAAATAAATTCTATATAGACAAGCCAAAAAAGAAGAAAATATTAAAAACACTGATCTATAAAAATCCCATGAAACGATACCTATAATTAGATAAATTTCCCCAAAGAAATTCAAACTAAAAGGAGAACCCATATTATTAATACACAAAAGAAATCAAAATAATACAAGTCTAGGTGCCAAAATTATATTACCCTTATTTAAATATATATTTCGAGACCCAGAACGCTCATAATTAATATTTGCTAAGCAAAACATCCCCGAAGAACATAAACCATGTCCAAACATAATCAATAACGACCCCACTATTCCAGTAGAATTTATTCTTATAAGACCACAAACTACTAAGCCTATGTGACAAACCGAAGAATAAGCAATTAAGGTTTTTATATCAATTTGAAAAATACACAATAAACCTAGTATAAATGCACCATATAAGCTTAAAGACATGAAAAAGCAATTTAACTCTATATAAATAAAAAAATTAAAAACTCGAATTATACCATAACCCCCCAATTTCAATAAAACACCTGCCAAGACTATTGAACCTGAAATAGGTGCCTCAACATGGGCTTTAGGTAATCAAAAATGTAAGAATAATAAAGGAAGCTTAACCATAAAAACTATAATTAAAGATAAAAAGAAAAAGAAGTTTATATCCAATTGAATAAGAAAAAAAAACAATCTATTTAAGCTATAATAAATATAGAAAATTCCTAAAAATATAGGAAGTGAAAAGACAATAGTATAAAAAAGCATATAATAACCAGAAATCAAACGTTCCGGCTGATACCCCCAACCAAAAATTAAAAAAATAGTTGGAATCAAAGTGAATTCGAAAAAAAAATAAAATATAAATAAATTATTTACCACAAAAGATAGAAATAAAGACAACAACAATATTAATATTATTAATCTAAACTCAATCCTATGATCAACATTAATTCTACTAAAAAAAATTATAATTACAATCCAAAAACTCAGGAGAATAAAAACCAGAGATATAAGATCCAATCTTATAAAATAACTTATATAACAAATAAAAGAATTATAAGAAAAAATAATTAAAATTATAAAAAAAATATAAACCAAACTAATTATAAAGATATATCAATTAAAATCAACAAACTGTAGGATCATAAAACCTAAACCCAACAAAACCCTTATCATTTCATAATAAAATTAGGATTCAAGTAATCATTACCATGGTTACGAATATAACAAACCAAAATTGATAAACCTAAAACACCCTCACATACAGAAAAAATTAAAAAAATCATGATCAAATACAAATCCCCATAAGATAGTCTATAATACTTTACTATAATTGTAAAAATGCATAAAACCAAGTATTCCAAAGACAATAATGTCAAAAGATAATAATTACGAGAAAAACTGAAAACAACCAAACCAGAAAAAAATATTAAATAAGGATAATAATTATTTAAAAAATAAAATAACATAAGTTTTAATAGTTTAATGAAAATTATGATCTTGTAAATCATAGATAGAATAGTCTTTAAAACTTCAGCAGAAAGAAAGATCTTATTATTAATCTCCAAAATTAAAATTTTTATTAAACTACCTGCTGAAATAATATTCTTAATATTAACAGTTAATATATTATTCATAATATCGAACCACCCAATAAGCATAGGGCTTATAATCTTAATCCAAACCACAATCATCTCATTAATGAGAAGAATTATTATAAAAAGATCATGATTATCATTTATATTGATAATCACAATAATCAGAGGATTAATAGTATTATTTATATATATATCGTCCTCCACACCAAACAAAAAGTTCTTGATTACAAGTAAAAGTATTTTAACAACTATATATATCATTTTATTAATAATTCTATTATTTCTATATTTAGAAAATAAAATAATTATCAATGATAATTATTTTATAATAGAAATAATAGACTTTAAAACCCTAAGAACTCAGTCATTAATAAAAATTTATACAAGAAAAAACTCAATTCTAACTATCATCATTGTAAGATATTTATTTTTTACTATAATTATCTCAACCTTATTGGTAAATATTGAAGAAGGACCTATACAAATAAAATTTTATGAACAAACCAATACGAAAAACAAATCCAATTATAAAAATTATTAATAATTCATTAATTGATTTACCCAGACCTAGAAACATCTCAATTATATGAAATTTTGGATCCCTTCTAGGAATATGTTTAATAATCCAAATTATATCAGGCATTTTTCTAGCAATACATTATACTGCAAATATCGAAATAGCATTTTCAAGAGTTATTCATATTTGCCGAGATGTAAATAATGGGTGAATATTGCGTAATATTCACGCAAACGGAGCATCATTATTTTTTATTTCACTCTATATCCATGTAGGGCGAGGTCTTTATTATAGATCTTATAAGCTCATTCAAACATGATTCATTGGGGTAGTATTACTACTCTTAACTATAGCAACAGCATTCTTAGGTTATGTATTACCATGGGGTCAAATATCATTATGAGGGGCGACAGTAATCACTAATTTACTTTCAGCAATCCCTTATTTTGGGGATAATATTGTAAAATGATTATGAGGGGGATTTTCAGTAGATAATGCTACTCTGACACGATTCTTTACTCTTCATTTCATTATACCTTTTATTATTGCTGCGATAGTTATAATCCATTTATTATTCCTCCATCAAACAGGATCAAACAATCCTATTGGAGTTAACAGAAACTTAGATAAAATCCCATTTCACCCATATTTTTCTATCAAAGATTATATGGGAATATTATGAGTATTATTTATATATAGAATATTCATAATAATTGAACCATTATTACTAGGAGATCCAGAAAACTTTATTCCAGCCAACCCTATAGTTACACCAGTCCATATTCAGCCAGAATGATACTTCTTATTTGCTTACGCTATTCTACGATCTATCCCTAACAAGTTAGGGGGTGTAATTGCTATAATTCTATCAATCTTAATTTTATTAATTATTCCTTTCACGAACAAAAACAAATTCAAGAGCATAAGATTTTACCCCTTAAACAAATTAATATTTTGAATATTAATTAATATTCTAATTCTACTAACTTGAATTGGAGCACGACCAGCAGAAAGTCCTTATATTTTAGTAGGACAAATCTTAACCTTAATATATTTCATGTATTTCATAATCAACCCCCTCATTTTAAAAATCTGAGATAAAAAGTTATAGTTAATAAGCTTCAAAAGCATATATTTTGAAAATATAAATTAAAGGTTAAAATCCTTTATTAACTTCACTTAATATAATGAAATTAATCATATAGAAATAAAATCCAATAAAAAACAATAAGTAATTTAAAGACAAAGGTAAAAACATTTTCCAAGTCAAATATATTAACTTATCATAACGAAAACGGGGGAGAGTTCCCCGAACCCAAACAAACCAAAAAATAATAAATTGTCATTTTATAAAGAATAGTAACGAAAAATAATCACACCCTAAGAAAACAATAACTCTAATTAAAGATATAAAGATAATATTAGAATACTCAGAAAGAAAAATAAAAGCAAAACCCCCTCTCCCGTATTCAACATTAAAGCCTGAAACTAATTCAGACTCACCTTCAGCAAAATCAAAAGGAGAACGATTGGTTTCAGCTAAACATCTAGTAAGTCATCTAAAAAATAAAGGTAAAGACATAAAACAAAACCAAATATAATACTGAAAATATATAAAATCAATAAAATTATATCTATGAATAATAATTATTATTCTAATTAATAATAAAGCCATTCTTACTTCGTAGGAAATAGTTTGAGCTAAAGAACGAATAAAACCCAACACTGCATAAATTGAATTAGAAGACCAACCACAAAGAATTAAACCGTATACACCCAAACCTCTTAAGCATAAAAAAATTAAAAAACCATAATTATTCGTAATAACATTATTCAAAAAAGGAAATAATATTCATAACATAAAAGATAGTGTTAATATAAATATAGGTGTTAATAAGTAAATGATCCTGTTAGAAACCTTGGGATAACAAACCTCCTTAAAAAACAATTTCAACCCATCAGAAAAAGGTTGTAAAAGACCTATAAACCCAACCTTATTAGGACCTTTCCGAATTTGAATATAGCCTAAAATCTTACGTTCTAATAAAGTTACAAAGGCAACTGAAACAAGAACAAACACAATTATAATAAAATAATTTAAAATGAAAATTACTATTTGTAATTATTATTACATAAACAAATTCTAAATTTATTACATTTATCTGACAAAATAGTATTAATTATTTTCATTCTTTAAAAAAATTATTTCTCAATTATGGTCCTTTCGTACTAACAATTAATAATAAATCTATGGATAGAAACCAACCTGGCTCACGCCGGTCTGAACTCAGATCATGTAAAAGATTAAAGGTCGAACAGACCTAGAAAATTATTTTTTGCCCCAAAATCTTACTTTAATCCAACATCGAGGTCGCAAACTACTATATAAATAAGAACTCCCCATAGTAATTACGCTGTTATCCCTAAGGTAACTTAATCTTATTATCCATAATAGAGGATCAAATATACATAAATAAATGTTAATAATAAAAAAAGTTATTATATTTTTTTTGTCACCCCAACAAAATTATATCAAAACTATAATCAAATAATAATCAAATTTACTTTAATCTTAATAAAATAAAGTTCTATAGGGTCTTCTCGTCCTATAGAAAAATTTAAGCTTTTTCACCCAAAAATAAAATTTTATTATATAAAACAAAGAAAGTATATATTTCATCCAACCTTTCATTCCAGACCTCAATTAAAAGACAAATGATTATGCTACCTTTGTACAGTCAAAATACTGCAGCCATTTAATATTCATTGGGCAGGCCAAATCTTTTATATAAACAAAAGAACATGTTTTTGTTAAACAGGTGAATATAATATTTGCCGAATTACTATATATTAATTATATAAAATACTAATTGAATCATTATTCCTCCATTTAAACATTTTAATGAAAAATTATATAAAAAAATAAATTAATAATAAATAAATTTAAAAATTATTATTTTTTTAAAAAAATAATTAAGGAAAATTTTAATCCTAAAAATATAAATTTACTTTATAAAATTAATTTTATAAAATTAATCAAGCTTATCCTTGATTAATGTTAATTATCATAATAAATAATTCTCCAAATATTGATAATTATAAATTAAATTTATTTATATAATAACCAGATAATATTAATTGAAAAAGATATCCTCACTAAAAATATATTAGAAATAATATTAAAACATTATATTTAATATATTCTTTAACCTTAATAATTCGGGAAAATAATTATATATTATATAAATAAATCCACCCTGATACAAAAGGTACTTTATATAAATTCTTCTAAATTAATTTATAATTTCCTTCACAGTAATATGATCTATAAAAACAAACATATATTTCTAATAATTATACTTAAGAAAAAATTAATTTTATTAAAATAAAATAAAACAAATATAATTTTAATTAACTTTTATCAAATTAAGTCAAAAAGACTATCTTATTAATGTAAATAATAAAGCTAAATTAGCTTTAATTTGTCGTTCTAGATCCATTTTCCAATAAATCTACTTTGTTACGACTTATCCCAATTAATTGGGAGCGACGGGCGATGTGTGCATAATTAATTTAAAAAATCAATCCCTTTAATTAAAGGGATTTACTATTAAATCCATATTCAACCTAATCTATCCGACCAAATATCCTCTAATAATAATAATGTAACCCATTTTAACTTCAATATGGCTAAACCTTGACCTAACATTAATTTTTAGAAAAAATATAGAAAATTTCTTTTTAAAACATTCAATAATAGAGGTATATAAGCAATAATTAAAGTAAAATCTATTGTGGATTATCAATTAAAAAACAGGTTCCTCTAAATATATAAATTACCGCCAATTCCTTTAATTTTAAAGATCATAACTATTAATATTTAAGTTTTATAAATTTACAATCTAAATAATAGGGTATCTAATCCTAGTCTAAAATCAGAACTTCATATTTAAAAAATATTGAAATTTTCACTATTAAGAATTTCACCTAATAATAGTGACAATGATCAACATAAAATTTAATTTTAATATTAAACTAATAATATTTAAATTTAATAATTGTATAACCGCAACTGCTGGCACAATTTTTGTTATTAATAAATGTCATCACTAAAATTAAAATTATTTAAAAATTAAAACATAAAGATAAAAATAATTATATAATACTTCTTTTAAAAAACAAATAATCACGCTAAACTTATATAAAATACATGACAATACTAAATAATGGGGCCTAGATAAAACCCCTTAATCTTTATAACATCCAAAACGTGGGACATATAAAATTTTAATTATCCCCTATAGGATCCCCCTCCGGGGTCTCCCCTATAGGATCCCCCTCCGGGGTCTCCCCTATAGGATCCCCCTCCGGGGTCTCCCCTATAGGATCCCCCTCCGGGGTCTCCCCTATAGGATCCCCCTCCGGGGTCTCCCCGGAGGGAATATTATTAATATTCACTTATAATACTTATAAGTATACATATTATGTTATTTATATATTCTATATAAATATCATCTGTATATCCATGGATATACTAAATATATCTTAAACTATAATAGGATCGTTAACTAATTCTTATTGAATAAGAATTTTCTAGATCTATCTTTATTTAATTAACCTAGTGGTTAAAACCTAAATTTGAAATCATTTAATTTGATACGATATTTTATGAAATACTTACTAATAGAGTCCTATACAGATATAGTAGGATACTTATACAAGAACATCTTAGTCAAGACTAATTTAAATAAACATTAGTTATCAACAAGATAACGAGACTTATATAAATACTACTGGCTGATATGATTTATTTGTATTCTACTGGATCATTGAGAAGAGGTGATTTATAAATACTCCCATTGGGGGGGGATAGGGGGCCCTACTTTTCTCTTATCCCTATTATTATATTCCCTAATATATAATAATATGGATAATAATGATTATAATAAAAATAATATATATATATATCCCTACTTATATATAAATATTATTTTATTATCATACCTATAAAAATATAAATCGTGGAACCTATATCTTTTATCAATCTATAAAAATATAAATCATGGAACCTAATATCTTTATTCAATCAACCCTATGATTGATTAATAAGTATTATCCCTAATAATAAATATTATAAATAAAGATATTAGGTGATTAAGATATCTAGTTCCATAAATTTATTTTATAAAAACTAATATCTTTATTCAAATTTATTTATTTTAATAAATA